AAGTCTAGTTGACTACTTAACTACTTTATTAAATATTAAATTAAGTATTAATTATATTAAATATTAAATTAAGTATTAATTATTAAATTAAGTATTAAATTTAAGTAGTTGTTAGTCTAGTACTGTATCCCTTTCTATCTTATCCTTCCTTTGCACCTGACTCAAAAAAAAGAGTGCTTTGGAGGCAAAAATCGAACTTGCCAAGGGGGTTCTATATTCCATAAACCGGGAATTCTCCGAGACAAACAAGAGACAAACTGCTTTTAAAGGGAATAGACTATGCTTTTCTTTTATTTTTATTTATTTTTTCTTTTCTGCCTGCTGAATAAAAAAAAGATTGGGTTGGATATAGCTCTCTACCGTATCTATTATATTATCTTAAATATACATAGAATAAATTTAGTATATTGAAATAGCAGTCTAATTCAACTTTACAAATAGAATAGTCGATTTATATGGATCGCTAAGTGCGGAGACGGGAATCGAACCCGTGACCTCAAGGTTATGAGCCTCGTGAGCTACCAAACTGCTCTACTCCGCTATGTAGGGCTGAAGGTGGACGAAAAAGGTTGAATACAAGTCTCTACCATGTCTAGACAAATAGAATAGTCTTTTTATACGGAATTGGAGCGGGTAGCGGGAATCGAACCCGCATCGTTAGCTTGGAAGGCTAGGGGTTATAGTCGACGTTGGTTGATTATTTTTAACGTCTCTAATTCAAAACCGAACATGAAATTTGGATTTCATTCGGCTCCTTTATGGATATTCTCACCACTTAACATCTAAGTCAGCTTTTCTGTCTGAATGGAACCAAAGCTCTCCGCTTTCTAGATGATCCCTATAGAATAGGAGATAGAAATTCTCCTAAATATCTATCTAATCTACTTACTTCGTTCTCTAATTTCATTCAAGAGATCTTGAGGAAAAGAGTTAGTTTTCCACCGAGCTAAAACAATATACTGATGGTTCTAGTAAACCAAAACTCTCATTTTTAGCTATTGGTCTTCCATTTCCTTTTGTCTTCCATTTCCTTTTTAAACAAAAGGGGGTTTAGTTACGATTGGAAATAAACCTTTTTTTATCTTCATCCATAGATCCTTTACTCATATTTATTCAATTGGAATAGTTAATCCAATGCAAAATTATGCTTCGCGACTCTGTATTCATAATCGAATTTTTATTTTGCATGCAAATTCAATTAGTCTTTGGATACCAATCGCGAGAATGTATATTCTTCCTCAATATGCTATTGAGAGGAAAAGGATTAAACCCTTTATAAGAACTAAAGTTTTTATCGGAATATGAATAGAAAAAACTTAAGGATGCCTTAAGTATATCATTTCCAATTCAGTTATTAATAGAACGAATCACACTTTTACCACTAAACTATACCCGCTACATGTAGATTATGATACCAACGCTACCCTTTGTCAAGGGTAGCCATTCGAGAAGGAGGCGAATTCCACCTTATCGAATCAAACGGAGAAAGTTCATGAGAGCGAGCAGTTGGTACTTTAATTGCAATTGCGGGCCTTTACTTTAGGATTTAGATAGCCCCTCTCTAGTCTGTAAAATACATCTCTTTTTACCATGCTAATAGCGTATGAACCAAATGTATGCATTTCGATTAGGATCGTATTCTAAGGACGAGTTTGATTATTCCTACAATATACACTAAGAGATATAGGTAAGCAATACAGTTCCCATAAATCTCTTTCTTCCTTTTCACCTTAGGATCGAGAATCCAGAATCTTTCTTTTTCGTAGTGTTCGGAAATGAAAAACCCTGAACCTACAGGAGTTAGGTATGTAGGATATGGTTTTTCTTTTTTGTTGGGGAGGCAGTAGAAATTCGTTAGAATAAAATTATTGAGAAAACTCCAACATAGTTTGTTCAAAATGCACCAGAATCCTTGGAGAATATTCAAGTACTCCATTTCCAAGGGGTACCTGTTGAAAATGGTTTCAACAAATCCGTCCAAAACTTTTTAAGAAAAATTGCAAAGTTTGGAATTCTAAGGTTTTTCCAAAGAGTGCCTGTTAAAAATTGTTTCAATCCCGCACCAAAACAGATAAGAAGTATTTCACTGAAAATTAATACCCAATCATATGGATATATGAAGAGCGCAAATTCCTTTATACCCCACCCAATTAGAATTAGGGGAAATAAAACATAAATGGAGAAAGTTCTCATTATAAGATCCGCCAATAGGAGAAAAAAGTCCCTAATTCTGCAGAACATTCTGAGCACGTGAAAAGTGAATAGCCTAAAGATCAAAAACAAAGTCTATTATTTTTTTAACAGCATTTCTTATTGCCCCTTATCTCCATATAATAAACTTCTATATCTCGATATGTAGCTAATTTTTTAATAAAATTGAATAAAAAGCCCTTTTAACTCAGTGGTAGAGTAATGCCATGGTAAGGCATAAGTCATCGGTTCAAATCCGATAAAGGGCTTTTCGTTTAGTACTAGAGTAATGCCACGGTAAGAGGGAAGTTATTAGTTCGAATCCGATAAACTACTTTTCTACTAAATTCATTCACTTTTTTCTTTTTTATTCATTCACTTTTTTCTTTTTTAAAGTAGGAAAGACTCTTTGCTTTGATCTAGTTATACTCTTCCAGTATATTGACAATTCTAAAAAACTGCTCATACTATCATTATAATATAATGACGAGTGGTTGTATATGGCTCTATCGTCTATTGGATGCCCCTATCGTCTAGTGGTTCAGGACATCTCTCTTTCAAGGAGGCAGCGGGGATTCGACTTCCCCTGGGGGTAGGGAGTATTATAAAAAGAGGTTAGTCATAGATTATCAAAAATCCTAGAATAAAATCTTCCTGGGTCGATGCCCGAGCGGTTAATGGGGACGGACTGTAAATTCGTTGACGATATGTCTACGCTGGTTCAAATCCAGCTCGGCCCAATAATCTAGGGCTTCGCGAATATGAACTAAATCCGTTTTTTTTCTTCCATAAAAAAACAATCTAATCGATAGAAATAAAGAAGAATATGATTCCTCTATTTTTTAGAGTACGACAGACGAATCGAATCTTCTTATGGTTCTATTTAAGAATAGATATGCCATACACGCCGCAGGGATTGTAGTTCAATTGGTCAGAGCACCGCCCTGTCAAGGCGGAAGCTGCGGGTTCGAGCCCCGTCAGTCCCGAACTAGAGTTCAATGAATGGTCAAATTAATCTTTCCTTTTTTCATCAAAAATTTCCCTGAAAAAGGGGGGGTAGGAGGCAAGATCAAATATCTATAGGGGCGCCCTTACTTTACTTTTTTTATTTCGCATTTCTCAGTAAAAAGAGAGCAGTATAGGAATTTTTTTTTCACTACTTCCGGTTGATAAGGAAAGACATACATATCATACGTGGATTAGTATAATTAGATTACCGGGATTTTATCAGAATTCATACATAAATCGTATTCGTTTATTATTCGAGAATGCTTTTAATATAATTAGTTCCTTTTTGTTGGGGGTTAAACCACACCCCCTTTCCTAAATTCAAATAAAATATTGGATCTTTTTTACTTAAGATCCTCTTTTCTCGATCTCATTTCTACTTCTACTGTTTATTTGGATGTCTATGTGACCCCTAGAAAGTCGGCCATATAATACATACATAATTGTATGTATAACTATAAGAAAAAGAAAGGGAAATTAGCTAATATAAGATAAGAAAGATTCTGGGTTATACATATAGAAAAGCAAAAGTGGAAAAGGATGAAAAATGGAGGGGGCTCCGAATCCAATCAAAAAACTTATTTTGGTGTTAGTATGGATAAGGGTTTTTCCTATGTTATATTATTCCACTATCAACCGTGAATTGATTTGATAGATCCGATATTCATAATATTGAATTGATTCAGTATTATCAGAATGCAAGTCCTCCCCTTGAATTTACAGGATACCCCTTTTTCCTCTCCATGGGATTACATCCCGAGTTATTGTGAAAAAAAGAATAGAGAAGTTATGGAAGTCAATATTCTCGCATTTATTGCTACTACATTGTTCATTCTAGTTCCTACTGGGTTTTTACTTATTCTTTATGTAAAAACGGCCAGCCAAAATGATTAATTGGAATTCCAATTAATCATTGAAAAAATGAAAAAGGGATTAAAATAAAAAGTCTTAAATGAAAGTATCCGGTTGGAATCATAAAGTGTGGTAGAAAAAACTATATGTAGTTTTTTCTACCACACTTTGGATTCCTTCTATTATATTATCTTAAATCTACATAGAATAAATTAGTATATTGAAATAGCAGTCTAATTCAACTTTTTTTTTCACTGCATCCACTTAATTGAAATTCAGTAAAAATCAAAAAAATCGAAGACAATTCTTCGTTGAAAAAATCCAGGGAGGGGGAGAAAAATAATACGAGAATAGACTATAATAAAAGAAAAAAAGTAAAAGGAAAAACCTGCGAATCTTTCATGCTTAAAAATGCCTCGAGATGCTTCACGCGGGGTCCTTCAAAACAAAAAAAAGAACATCAAATTTATCCTAAGAATAAGAAAAGAGTCTAAATGGAAAATGTTCGATATGTTATGAATAGCTTCGTGTAAGAAAGTCTAATTTTCTTATGTATAGTTATGTATAAAACTTTATTTTGACTCGTTACTTCTAGTAGGAATTCTGAATTACTATAATCGCTCTTTCTATTCTATTTTCTATTTTTCTATTCTATTTTCTATTTATAGTAGAATAGAATGGCTCTTTTAAGAAAGAGTTTCTTAAAAGAGTGAAACAAAACTAAAGAAATAGAGAAAAAAGTTTGGCAAAATGATTAATGCAAAACAATCAATTAAAGAAAAGAGTGGAGACTACAATTCGACTACTCAATTTAGTAGTATCCCTAGAGTCCACTTCTCCCCCATACTACTAGCGAAAGAGAAAACGTAAAGACTACCATTAAACCAGCCCAAGCGAGACTTACTATATCCATGTAAATTATGTCTCCTCTTTCTATAAAGGAATTATCTACTATTGATCAATAATCATAGTGGAATCAAGGGTACAGAGTCAAAAGGCCATTCTGCCTTAAGACTATGGAAGAATCGGTTAAAGCAATTTACTACTAACAAATTCTTATATGATTTTTAGCAGAATTGGAGAGTATTAAGTATAAATACGATACATAGCTCTTTCTCTAAAAAGAGTATAGGGGGTGTTCTGAGTAGAAGACGCGGGAATAGAGAGATTTTTTCTTCCTTTTGTTACCACCCCTTTATAAGCAAAGGACGGCGGAATATATCCTAAAATTAGGATAGCTAAATATTTATTGAATACCTACCTTACCCCTGTTGATTTTTTTGACCTAAACCCTATTGCCCTGCTTTCTATCTTTCTATGAAAGAGTGAGAAAACCTTATCCACAACTCCGAAATTGATTTTGGATCAGCCTATTCAATCTGATTCTCGACAGAATCAGTAGCCTTTACTTTAGTGTATGTAGGTAGCATAAGATGTACGATAAAAAAATGTCTGATAATTAAGAAGTGTTGATATTTCTTCGCGAACTCCCTCTTTAATCTTAGATTGAAAAAAGAATGTCCCTTAGGGCCCTTTGGATACAAGGATTTCTGACATCTTAGCCTCGTAGTTTTAAATTCCCGAATCGAATAAATTCAAATAAAAAAAAAGAAGAAGGAAACGCTACCTTATCCCTATTGGTAGCCCTTTGGGCCACTGCTGCCAAAACAAACCCGAGTTTCAGGATAGAACTATGGTATGAAGGTATGAATTCTCAAAATCTAGTATCGCCAGACCTAGTTACTCCCCTGCCCCAACTTATGGGTAGGGGCACGAATTTGTCGAGTTTGATCAGGACTATAATCCTAAGTGTTTTCTTGATCAGGCGGCACCCAGATTTGAACTGGGGATAAAGGATTTGCAGTCCCCTGCCTTACCGCTTGGCCATGCCGCCAAAAAATCCGATCTAAAATCGAGAAAAGAACAAGTATTCATTCACATTTTCTTACTATACTAAAAAGCCCTTTATTTTATTTTGAATAAAATTCTACTTACTTTTTTTCTTTTTTTTTTTTCAATATTTTTCAAAAAATAGATTTCAGCTTTTTGGGGTTCTGTTTCGCTTATTCTCCTCGACGGATTCTATCTTAAAAGACACATTGCTAACACTGGAAAACTTCCCTTTTCTTTCTATTCTATCGAGATGACAAAGGAGAAAAAGTGAATTTCCAGTCACAGGCTGTAAAATTCAGAACAAATTGGAACCATTAACTAGAATTTTCTTTTTTGAATTGCAGTAGTCAATGGCTGATATTATCCTCCCCATTCCTTTTAATGGCATAATAAAATAGAATAAATGTTTTCCTAATCTGTATATAGCTAAACTTCAGATCCGAACAGGATTATTATATATGGATCCCCCTTATGTACATATTCCTAGGGGGAATCGTGCTTTATTTTTTCATTGCATTAAATATCTTAAATAAAAAAAGAGGAAATTAGCTCTGATATAGATTATGGCCCGGCCTTTTTGGGCCATCCAAGTGAAATTACGATAAAAGAAAGGATATGTGGATAGGTAGATAACTAGATTGTACTTAAAAAATAAAGTAAGTAGTTTCTTTTAGGAATTTTAGGATTTTACAACGAAATCCTTTTTTTCCAGCAATTCTACTACTACGATACGAAACAAAAAAGAACCTTCAAATTCTTTTTGAAAATTAAACTAAGTGTGCTATTCTAAATCGAACAAAAGTCAAACTTTCTAGTGCTTATAAATTATTATGATTTTTCCCTTTCTATGAAAGGGGATAAAACGAGAAATCTTTCCTACCCAATCTGATTAGAATATTGTAAAGTAAAGTTTAAGTGGAAGAATTTTTTTCTAGGACTGTTTTATCAATTCATTTTCATTCCATTTGTACTCCTGCCAAATTCGAACTTTCGTCAAAATTGTCTCGATTCATATGTATAAAATACATATATGAAATATGTATGTGGAGTTCCCTAGAATTTTATGTGATTCAGTAAACGGAATATAGATTCCATGATTGCTAGATTGATCCGTAGGGATTGATGAAGAGTGAGCTGATAATGGAATTTTTCTTCGATAAATAGGAAACTTAAGATTAAGATGCTCCGGAATGGAAATGAGGGAATGTCCACAATACCTGGATTTAGTCAGGTACAATTCGAGGGATTTTGTAGGTTCATTAATCAAGGCTTGGCAGAAGAACTTGAGAAGTTTCCAACAATTAAAGATCCAGATCAGAAAATTGCATTTCAATTATTTGCGAAAGGGTATCAATTGCTAGAGCCCGCGATAAAAGAAAGGGATGCTGTGTATGAATCACTCACCTATTCTTCTGAATTCTATGTACCCGCGCGATTAATTTTAGGTTTCGATGTGCAAAAGCAAACCATTTCTATTGGAAACATTCCTATAATGAATTCCTTAGGAACCTTTATAATAAATGGAATATACCGAATTGTGATCAATCAAATATTGCTAAGTCCTGGTATTTACTACCGCTCGGAATTAGACCACAAGGGAATTTCTATATACACTGGGACTATAATATCAGATTGGGGAGGAAGATCGGAATTAGCAATTGATAAAAAAGAAAGAATATGGGCTCGCGTGAGTAGAAAACAAAAGATATCCATTTTAGTTCTATTATCAGCTATGGGTTTGAATCTAAGAGAAATTTTAGATAATGTTTCCTACCCCGAAATTTTTTTGTCTTTCCTGAATGCTAAGGAGAAGAAGAGGATTGAGTCAAAAGAAAAAGCTATTTTGGAGTTTTATCAACAATTTGCTTGTGTAGGTGGGGACCTGGTATTTTCGGGGTCCTTATGTGAGGAATTACAAAAGAAATTTTTTCAACAAAAATGTGAATTAGGAAGAGTTGGTCGACGAAATATGAATCGTAGACTGAATCTTGATATACCTCAGAACAATACATTCTTGTTACCACGAGATGTATTGACTGCTACGGATCATTTGATTGGAATGAAATTTGAAACGGGTATACTTGACGATGACGATATGAATCACTTGAAAAATAAACGTATTCGTTCGGTTGCAGATCTATTACAAGATCAATTCGGACTGGCTCTTGGCCGTTTACAACATGCGGTTCAAAAAACTATCCGTAGAGTATTCATACGTCAATCGAAACCGACTCCACAAACTTTGGTAACTCCAACTTCAACTTCGATTTTATTAATAACAACTTATGAGACCTTTTTTGGGACATACCCCTTATCTCAAGTTTTTGATCAAACCAATCCATTGACACAAACCGTTCATGGGCGAAAAGTGAGTTGTTTGGGTCCTGGGGGATTAACGGGGAGAACTGCGAGTTTTCGGAGCCGAGATATTCATCCAAGCCATTATGGGCGTATTTGTCCAATTGACACGTCCGAAGGAATCAATGTTGGACTTACTGGATCCTTAGCAATTCATGCGAGAATTGATCACTGGTGGGGATCTATAGAGAGTCCGTTTTATGAAATATCGGAGAAAGCAAAAGAAAAAAAAGAGAGACAGGTGGTTTATTTATCACCAAATAGAGATGAATATTATATGATAGCAGCAGGAAATTCTTTATCCTTAAATCAGGGTATTCAGGAAGACCAGGTTGTTCCAGCTAGATACCGTCAAGAATTCCTGACTATTGCATGGGAACAGATTCATGTTAGAAGTATTTTTCCTTTCCAATATTTTTCTATTGGAGGTTCTCTTATTCCTTTTATTGAACATAATGATGCAAATCGGGCTTTAATGAGTTCTAATATGCAGCGCCAAGCAGTTCCACTTTCTCGGTCCGAGAAGTGCATTGTTGGAACTGGATTGGAACCCCAAACAGCTCTAGATTCTAGGGTTTCCATTATAGCCGAACGCGAGGGAAAGGTCATTTCTAGTGAAAGTCACAAGATCCTTTTATCAAGTAGTGGGAAGATTATAAGTATTCCTTTAGTTGCCCATCAGCGTTCTAACAAAAATACTTGTATGCACCAAAAACCTCAGGTTACGCGTGGTAAATCCATTAAAAAAGGGCAAATTTTAGCGGAGGGAGCAGCTACAGTTGGCGGGGAACTTGCTTTAGGAAAAAACATTTTAGTAGCTTATATGCCGTGGGAGGGTTACAATTTTGAAGACGCAGTACTAATTAGCGAACGTTTGGTATGTGAAGATATTTATACCTCTTTTCACATCCGAAAATATGAAATTCAGACGGATACAACAAGCCAAGGCTCTGCTGAAAAAATCACTAAAGAAATACCACATCTAGAAGAACATTTACTCCGCAATTTGGACAGAAATGGAGTTGTGAGGTTGGGATCCTGGGTAGAAACTGGCGATATTTTAGTAGGTAAATTAACGCCTCAGGTAGCGAGTGAATCGTCATATATCGCGGAAGCTGGGTTATTACGGGCCATTTTTGGTCTTGAGGTATCCACTTCAAAAGAAACCTCTCTCAAACTACCTATAGGTGGAAGAGGGCGCGTTATCGATGTGAAATGGATCCAGAGGGATCCCCTCGACATAATGATTCGTGTATATATTTTACAGAAACGTGAAATTAAAGTTGGGGATAAAGTAGCTGGAAGACACGGGAATAAGGGGATCATTTCCAAAATTTTGCCTAGGCAAGATATGCCCTATTTGCAAGATGGAACGCCTGTTGATATGGTCTTCAATCCCTTAGGAGTACCCTCACGAATGAATGTGGGACAAATATTTGAGAGCTCGCTCGGATTAGCAGGGGATCTGCTAAAGAAACATTATAGAATAGCACCCTTTGATGAGAGATATGAGCAAGAAGCTTCAAGAAAACTTGTGTTTTCGGAATTATATGAAGCCAGTAAACAAACAAAAAATCCATGGGTATTTGAACCCGAGTACCCGGGAAAAAGCAGAATATTTGATGGAAGAACTGGAGATCCCTTCGAACAACCTGTTCTAATAGGGAAGTCCTATATCTTAAAATTAATTCATCAAGTTGATGAGAAAATCCATGGACGTTCTACTGGGCCGTACTCGCTTGTTACCCAACAACCCGTTCGAGGAAGAGCCAAGCAAGGGGGACAACGAGTAGGAGAAATGGAAGTTTGGGCTTTAGAAGGATTCGGTGTTGCTCATATTTTACAAGAAATACTTACTTATAAATCTGATCATCTTATAGCTCGCCAAGAAATACTTAATGCTACGATCTGGGGAAAAAGAGTGCCTAATCACGAGGATCCTCCAGAATCTTTTCGAGTGCTTGTTCGAGAACTACGATCTTTGGCTCTAGAACTGAACCATTTCCTTGTATCTGAGAAGAACTTTCAGGTAAATAGGGAGGATGTTTGATCGGCATAAATCAAATTTTTTTCTTATTTCTATTTTATGATTGACCAATATAAACATAAACAACTTCAAATTGGACTCGTTTCCCCTCAACAAATAAGGGCTTGGGCTAACAAAATCTTACCTAATGGGGAAGTCGTTGGCGAAGTCACAAGACCCTCCACTTTTCATTATAAAACCGATAAACCAGAAAAAGATGGATTGTTTTGCGAAAGAATCTTTGGACCCATAAAAAGCGGAATTTGTGCTTGTGGAAATTCTCGAGCGAACGTAGCTGAAAACGAAGACGAAAGATTTTGCCAAAAATGCGGGGTAGAATTTGTTGATTCTCGGATACGAAGATATCAAATGGGATACATCAAACTGGCATGTCCAGTGACTCATGTATGGTATTTGAAAGGTCTTCCTAGTTATATCGCGAATCTTTTAGATAAACCGCTTAAGAAATTGGAGGGCTTAGTATACAGCAATTTCTCTTTTGCTAGGCCCAGCGCTAAAAAACCTACTTTCTTACGATTACGAGGTTTATTCGAAGATGAAATTTCATCCTGTAACTATAGCATTTCCCCTTTTTTTTCTACCCCAGGTTTTGCAACATTTCGAAATCGGGAAATTGCGACAGGAGCAGGTGCTATTAGAGAACAATTGGCAGATTTGGATTTGCGAATCATTATAGAGAATTCGTTGGTTGAATGGAAGGAATTAGAAGACGAGGGGTATAGTGGAGATGAATGGGAAGATAGAAAAAGAGGAATAAGAAAAGTTTTTTTGATTAGACGCATGCAATTGGCGAAACATTTTATTCAAACAAATGTAGAACCTGAATGGATGGTTTTGTGCTTATTACCCGTTCTTCCTCCCGAATTGAGACCCATTGTTTATAGGTCTGGGGATAAAGTAGTGACTTCGGATATTAATGAACTTTATAAGAGAGTTATCCGTCGGAATAACAACCTTGCCTATCTATTAAAAAGAAGTGAATTAGCGCCAGGAGATTTAGTAATGTGCCAGGAAAAATTGGTACAAGAAGCTGTGGATACACTTCTTGATAGCGGGTCCCGCGGGCAACTGACGCGGAATGGTCACAATAAAGTATACAAGTCACTTTCAGATGTAATTGAGGGTAAAGAGGGAAGGTTTCGCGAGACTCTGCTTGGGAAACGGGTCGATTACTCGGGTCGTTCTGTCATTGTTGTGGGTCCTTCGCTTTCATTACATCAATGTGGATTACCTCTAGAGATAGCAATAAAGCTTTTTCAGCTATTTGTAATTCGCGATTTAATCACGAAACGTGCTACTTCTAATGTTAGGATTGCTAAAAGGAAAATTTGGGAAAAGGAACCCATTGTATGGGAAATACTTCAAGAAGTTATGCGGGGGCATCCTGTACTGTTGAACAGAGCACCTACCCTGCATAGATTAGGCATACAGGCCTTCCAACCCAGTTTAGTGGAGGGGCGTACTATTTGTTTACATCCATTAGTGTGTAAGGGTTTCAATGCGGACTTTGATGGGGATCAAATGGCTGTTCATCTACCTTTATCCTTGGAAGCTCAGGCAGAAGCCCGTTTACTTATGTTTTCTCATATGAATCTCCTGTCTCCCGCTATTGGAGATCCTATTTGCGTGCCAACCCAAGACATGCTTATCGGACTTTATGTATTAACGATTGGAAGCCGTCGCGGTATTTGTGCAAACAGATATAATAGTTGCGGAGACTCTCCAAATAAAAAAGGAAATTACAATAAGAATAATTATTATAAGTATACGAAGAATAAAGAACCCCATTTTTCGAGTTCCTATGATGCGCTGGGAGCTTATAGACAGAAACGAATTGGTTTAAACAGTCCCTTGTGGCTTCGATGGAAATTAGATCAACGGGTCATTGGGTCAACAGAAGTTCCGATTGAAGTTCAATATGAATCTTTTGGGACTTATCATGAGATTTATGCCCACTATCTAATAGTGGGAAATAGAAAAAAAGAAACCCGTTCTATATACATTCGAACTACTCTTGGTCATATTAGTTTTTATAGAGAAATAGAAGAAGCCATACACGGATTTAGTCGAGCCTATTCATACACTATCTAAACAAGGAACTTAGATTCGGTGATGCCCTTTTCGGGGGGCATTCCGATTTCGCTAGTACCATCTTTTTTGCCGCCCAAATCCATGAGGAAAAGGGGTAAATTAAGTTTTCGAATCACTGACTCAGGCCCATTGTCGAATCCTACTCAGCAATTATCGAATCCTACTCAGCCAAAAAAGGGGGGTACTTTTGTATGGCGGAACGGCCCAACCTGGTCTTTCATAATAAAGAGATAGACGGAACTGCTATGAAACGACTTATTAGCAGATTAATAGATCATTTCGGAATGGGATATACATCCCATATACTGGATCAAATAAAGACTCTGGGCTTCCATCAAGCCACTACTACATCGATTTCTTTAGGAATTGAAGATCTTTTAACAATACCCTCTAAAGGGTGGTTAGTCCAAGACGCGGAACAACAGAGTTTTCTTTTGGAGAAACACTATTCTTATGGGGCTGTACACGCGGTAGAAAAATTACGCCAATCTGTTGAGATATGGTATGCTACAAGTGAATATTTGAAACAAGAAATGAATTCGAATTTTCGGATAACGGATCCTTCTAATCCAGTCTATCTAATGTCTTTTTCAGGAGCCAGAGGAAATGCATCCCAGGTACACCAATTAGTAGGTATGAGAGGGTTAATGGCGGATCCTCAAGGACAAATGATTGATTTACCTATTCAAAGCAATTTACGCGAGGGACTTTCTTTGACAGAATATATAATTTCCTGCTACGGAGCCCGCAAAGGAGTTGTAGATACTGCTGTACGAACAGCGGATGCTGGATATCTTACACGTAGACTTGTTGAAGTAGTTCAACATATTATTGTGCGTAGAAGAGATTGTGGTACTATACGAGGTATTTCTGTGAGTCCTCAAAAGGGGATGACGGAAAAACTTTTTGTCCAAACACTAATTGGTCGTGTATTAGCAGACGATATATATATCGGTTTACGATGCATTGCTGCTCGAAATCAAGATATTGGAATTGGATTAGTCAATCGATTCATAACAGCCTTTCGAGCACAACCGTTTCGGGCACAACCAATATATATTAGAACTCCTTTTACTTGCCGGAGCACATCTTGGATCTGTCAATTATGTTACGGGCGGAGTCCCACTCATGGCGATCTGGTCGAATTGGGGGAAGCTGTAGGTATTATTGCGGGTCAATCAATTGGGGAGCCCGGGACTCAACTAACATTAAGAACTTTTCATACAGGTGGAGTATTCACGGGGGGCACTGCCGACCTTGTACGATCCCCCTCGAATGGAAAAATCCAATTCAATGAGGATTTGGTTCACCCCACACGTACCCGTCATGGGCAGCCTGCTTTTCTATGCTATATAGACTTGCATGTAACTATTCAGAGTCAGGCTATTCTACATAGTGTGAATATTCCGTCAAAAAGCTTGATTCTAGTGCAAAATGATCAATATGTAGAATCCGAACAAGTAATTGCGGAGATTCGTGCCGGAACATCCACTTTGCATTTTAAAGAAAAGGTACAAAAGCATATTTATTCCGAATCAGACGGGGAAATGCACTGGAGTACTGATGTTTACCATGCGCCCGAATATCAATATGGTAATCTTCGTCGATTACCAAAAACAAGCCATTTATGGATATTGTCAGTAAGTATGTGTGAATCTAGTATAGCATCTTTTTCGCTCCACAAGGATCAAGATCAAACGAATACTTATTCTTTTTCTGTTGACGGAAGATATATCTTTGACCTCTCAATGGTTAATGATCAAGTAAGCCATAGACTGTTGGATACTTTTGGTAAAAAAGATAGGGAAATTCTTGATTATTTAACGCCAAATCGAATCGTGTCCAACAGTCATTGGAATTTTATCTATCCTTCTATTCTTCAAGATAATTCGGATTTGTTGGCGAAAAAGCGAAGAAATAGGTTCGTCATTCCATTACAATATCATCAAGAACAAGAAAAAGAGCTAATATCTTGTTTGGGGATTTCGATTGAAATACCCTTTATGGGTGTTTTACGTAGAAATAGGATTTTTGCTTATTTTGACGATCCACGATACAGAAAGGATAAAAAGGGTTCTGGAATTGTTAAATTTAGATATAGGACCCTAGAGGAAGAATATCGGACCCGAGAGGAAGACTCAGAGAACGGATATGAGAGCCCAGAGAACGAATATAGAACCCGAGAGGACAGGTATGAAATCCTAGAAGACGAATATAGGACTCTAGAGAACGAATATGAAACCCTAGAAGCTGAATACGGGATCCTAGAGGACGAATATAGGACTCTAGAGAAAGGCTCAGAAGAACAATACGGGAGCTCAGAGAACGAATATAACACCCGAGAGGACGAATATGGAACTCTAGAGGAAGATTCAGAAGAAGAATATGGGAGCCCTGAAGATGAATCAGAGAACGAATATGGTACTTTAGAAGAAGACTCAGAGGAAGACTCAGAGGAAGACTCAGAGGACGAATATGGGACCCCAGAGGAAGATTCCATGTTAAAAAAAGAGGGTTTTATTGAGCATCGGGGAACAAAAGAATTGAGTCTAAAATACCAAAAAGAAATAGATCGGTTTTTTTTCATTCTTCAAGAACTGCATATCTTGCCGAGATCCTCATCGCTAAAGGTACTTGACAATAGTATTATAGGAGTGGATACACAACTCACAAAAAATACAAGAAGTGGACTAGGTGGATTGGTCCGGGTGAAGAGAAAAAAAAGCCATACGGAACTCCAAATTTTTTCCGGAGATATTCATTTTGTTGAAGAGGCGGATAAGATATTAGGCGGCAGTTTGATACCACCAGAAAGAGAAAAAAAAGATTTTAAAGAATCAAAAAAAAGGAAAAATTGGGTTTATGTTCAACGGAAAAAAATTCTCAAAAGCAAGGAAAAATATTTTGTTTCGATTCGACCTGCAGTCGCATATGAAATAAACGAAGGGAGAAATTTCGCAAAACTTTTCCCGCAAGATCTCCTGCAAGAAGAGGATAATCTCCAACTTCGACTTGTCAATTTTATTTCTCATGAAAATAGCAAGTTAACTCAAAGAATTTATCACACGAATAGTCAATTCGTTCGAACTTGCTTAGTAGTGAATTGGAAACAAGAAGAAAAAGAGGGGGCTCGTGCTTCCCTTGTTGAGGTAAAAACAAATGATCTGATTCGCGAGTTCCTAAGAATTGAGTTAGTCAAGTCCACTATTTCGTATACACGAAGAAGGTATCATATGACAAGTGCAGGGCCTATTCCCAATAATAGTTTAGATCGGAACAATACCAATTCCAAGGGGAAGATTCAATCACTTAGCCAACATCAAGAAACTATTGGCACCTTGTTGAATCGAAATAAAGAATACCAGTCTTTGATGATTTTGTCGGCATCCAACTCTTCGCGAATTGGTTTATTCAAGAATTCGAAATATCCCAATGCGGCAAAAGAATCGAATCCTAAAATTCCTATTCGAGATATTTTTGGGCTCTTAGGCGTTATTGTACCTAGTATATCGAATTTTTCTTCATCTTACTATTTATTAACGCATAATCAGATCTTGTTAAAAAAATACTTGTTCCTTGACAATTTGAAACAAATCTTCCAAGTACTTCAAGGACTTAAATACTCTTTAATAGATGAAAATAAAAGGATTTCCAATTTCGACAGTAACATCGTGTTGGATCCATTCTATTTGAATTGGCACTTTCTCCATCATAACTCGTGGGAAGAGACGTTGGCAATAATTCGCCTTGGACAATTTATTTGCGAAAATGTATGTCTATTTAAATCGCACATAAAAAAATCTGGTCAAATTTTCATTGTTAATATAGACTCTTTTGTTATAAGAGCAGCTAAACCTTATTTGGCTACTATAGGAGCAACTGTTCATGGTCATTATGGAAAAACACTTTACAAAGGAGATAGGTTAGTTACCTTTATATATGAAAAATCGAGATCTAGTGATATAACGCAGGGTCTTCCAAAAGTAGAACAAATCTTCGAAGCGCGTTCAATTGATTCACTATCGCCGAATCTCGAAAGGAGAATTGAGGATTGGAATCACTGTATACCAAGAATTCTTGGGGTTCCCTGGGGATTCTTGATTGGAGCTGAGCTAACCATAGCTCAAAGTCGTATCTCTTTGGTTAATAAGATCCAAAAGGTTTATAGATCCCAAGGGGTACAGATCCATAATAGACATATAGAGATTATTATACGCCAAGTAACATCAAAAGTACGGGTTTCCGAAGATGGAATGTCTAATGTTTTTTTACCAGGGGAATTAATAGGACTATTGCGAGCAGAACGAGTAAGGCGGGCTTTGGATGAATCGATCTATTATCGGGCAATCTTATTAGGAATAACAAGGGCTTCCCTGAATACCCAAAGTTTCATATCTGAAGCAAGTTTTCAAGAAACTGCTCGAGTTTTAGCAAAAGCTGCCCTACGAGGTCGTATTGATTGGTTGAAAGGCCTGAAAGAAAACGTAGTTCTGGGGGGGATTATACCTGTTGGTACCGGATTCCAAAAATTTGTGCATGGTTCCCCACAAGACAAGAACCTTTATTTCGAAATTCAAAAAAAAAATCTATTCGCATCGGAAATGAGAGATATTTTGTTTCTCCATACAGAATTAGTTTCTTCTGATTCTAATGTAACAAACAATTTCTCTGAGACACCAGAACCCAGATTTACCTCCATTTATACGATTTAAGGATACATAGCCTTATTTTTTTTAGTTTAATTTAAACTAGACTTTTGACCTTAGAATGATAACAGGTCTGATTTTAGATTTTGTATTTTAACTGTATTTTAATATTTTAATTTTCATAAGTAAAAGAAGTCAGTGTAGAAGGTTCCATCGAAACAATTATTAATTATTTCAAGCTATTTCGGCTCTTTCTTAATCTTCAAAAAGAAATCAATTCCGTAACGGTAAGACAAAAAAAAGGAAGTGTGGAAAAAATGACAAGAAGATATTGGAATATCAATTTGAAAGAGATGATAGAAGCGGGAGTTCATTTTGGTCATGGTATTAAGAAATGGAATCCTAAAATGGCACCTTACATCTCGGCAAAGCGGAAAGGTACTCATATTACAAATCTCGCTAGAACGGCTCGTTTTTTATCAGAAGCTTGTGATTTAGTTTTTGATGCAGCAAGTAAGGGAAAAAGCTTCTTAATTATTGGTACCAAAAAAAGAGTAGCGGATTTAGTAGCATCAGCTGCAATAAGGTCTCGTTGTCATTATGTTAATAAAAAGTGGTTCAGTGGTATGTTAACGAATTGGTCGATTACCAAAACTAGGCTTTCTCAATTTAGAGACTTAAGAGCAGAAGAAAAGACGGGAAAATTCCACCATCTCCCAAAAAGAGATGTGGCAATCTTAAAGAGAAAATTATCTACCTTGCAAAGATATCTCGGCGGGATCAAATATATGACGAGGTTGCCTGACATTGTGATCGTCCTTGATCAGCAAAAAGAGTATATAGCTCTTCGCGAATGTGACATTTTGGGGATTCCTACTATTTCTTTAGTCGATACAAATTGTGACCCGGATCTCGCGAATATATCGATTCCTGCCAACGATGACACTATGACTTCAATTCGATTGATTCTTAACAAATTAGTATTTGCAATTTGTGAAGGCCGTTCTCTCCATATAAGAAATCGTTGATCAAGATTAAGAAGAATTAAGAAGAATAGTTAATTCTTGAGCAACTCCGTGGATTTATGGGATCCTTTTTTGTTTTGCATAGATAAAAGAAGCAATATTGATATATATTAGAGGGTATTGCTATATATTATGATCTGATATGATTTCTTGGTATCCCAAATATAAGATTAATACTTCAAGTTGCTGAGTTGAGAAAGAGATGGTTGAATCAAAAGAATTCCTTTTTTGAAGTTCCATTTTTATCAGAGGACAATATGAATATTACACCATGTTCCATTAAAACACTCAAGGGGTTATACGATATATCGGGTGTAGAAGTAGGCCAACACTTCTATTGGCAAATAGGAGGTTTCCAAATTCATGCTCAAGTACTCATCACTTCTTGGGTCGTAATTACTATCTTGCTAGGCTCAGTTATCATAGCTGTTCAGAATCCACAAACTATCCCGACCGACGGTCAGAATTTCTTCGAATATGTCCTTGAGTTTATTCGAGACTTGAGCAAAACTCAGATTGGAGAAGAATATGGTCCTTGGGTTCCCTTTATTGGAACTATGTTCCTTTTTATTTTTGTTTCGAATTGGTCGGGTGCTCTTTTACCTTGGAAAGTTATAGAGTTACCCCATGGGGAATTAGCAGCGCCCACGAATGATATAAATACTACTGTTGCTTTAGCTTTACTCACATCAGCGGCATATTTTTATGCGGGTGTTAGCAAAAAAGGATTGAGTTATTTCGAGAAATATATTAAACCAACCCCAATCCTTTTACCAATTAACATCCTAGAAGATTTCACAAAACCATTATCGCTTAGTTTTCGACTTTTCGGAAATATATTGGCGGATGAGTTAGTCGTTGTTGTTCTTGTTTCTTTAGTCCCCTTAATAGTCCCCATACCGGTCATGTTTCTTGGATTATTTACAAGCGGTATTCAAGCTCTTATTTTTGCAACGTTAGCGGCAGCCTATATAGGTGAATCCATGGAAGGTCATCATTGAATTGACTAGTTTTCGAAATAGTCTTTTTTTAGCTTAGCCCAATTCATGCATGGTTCCAGATAATCCTTCTGGTTGGAAAACTAAATAGTTCGAAATGTGTATGAATATACAACCTAGAGTTGTAGGAGAGAAAATACTAGAGTTGTAGGAGAGAAAATAGACTAGACTTTATTACGGAATTGTTAAAGTATATATGCATTCAAGGGGGCGGAATCAGGTTAGATCTATATCCTTAATGTCTATAAGACTGCCATCTTTTATGCGGCTTTCTAAGGAATGATTTTGGAATCGGATTCAATAGAAAATGAGAAAATACGCAAACAAAATAGAACAAACATATGTATATGGGATTTTTTTTTCTTCCTAAGTTAGATTCATTATCTAATCCGATATATAGAATTCCCTTCTATATGGAATTGGATTCCATATCCGCTTCTATCCAGCATTTTGTTAGCAATTGTATATCTTGATTTGATTCCTATTGGATTTGGGTTAGTTCGATTTCCATAGGAGTTCTTCCTGTATTTCGTCTTTTATTACGGATTAGATGAAGGGGAAAAAATGGGAACTCAAAGATATCGAAGAGTAAAAAAAAAGGATGGAATGAAAAAGTGGTTGGTTGGAAAGAAAGAGAAATGGAATAATAAGAATCTTCTGGATTTACACAAACTTCTAATGATTAGAAACTAAAAACGAGATCTCGAAGTAGTTCGGAGGATTTAGATTATCATTTGAATTTGTACTTTTTAGTTACTTCTACCCAATAGAGCTTAGAAGTTATAAGTAATAATTTCTTGGTGGATTGTATCCTTAACCATTTGTTTTTTTTACACGAGGAACTCACCATGAATCCACTAATTGCTGCTGCTTCCGTTATTGCTGCTGGATTGGCCGTAGGGCTTGCTTCTATTGGGCCTGGAGTTGGTCAAGGTACTGCTGCAGGACAAGCTGTAGAAGGTATTGCGAGACAGCCAGAAGCAGAAGGGAAAATACGAGGTACTTTATTGCTTAGTCTAGCTTTTATGGAAGCTTTAACAATTTATGGACTGGTTGTGGCACTAGCCCTTTTATTTGCGAACCCTTTTGTTTAATCCTAAAAAAGAAAAAGAGTCCTTTAGGTTAGATACTTTTTTCTTTTTTTAGTAAATAAATAGGTATTTGCTTCTATAATTCCAAGTATATTAATAATTTAATCCTATTTATTATATTATTCCGGGAATTCTTTATTTATAGGGACAGACAATACCCCGGGAACCCCAGGAAGGTCTGATTTGAGCATGATCCATTTAGAGGATATGCTTGCCCTCTTCCTTCCTGTCCTTAGTTTAGGGCAGTGGAAAGTCTTTTTCCTTTTATTTTAGGAATTTTGGGAGCATTTCAACAAAGGAAATCTTTCACAGGTCAAACGACACCTAAGACTTAATCTAAAAGAAATTATTAGATTGAATCTATTTGCATTAAAAAAAATTGCATTAAAAAAACTGATCAAAAAAGGGCGAGCGAAGTAAGTGTAAGTGATCGAAAAACTTTCTTCTTTATTCGTCCTATCTATAAGAGGAGAGCATATGAAAAATGTAACCTATTTTTTCGTTTTTTTAGCTCACTGGCCATTCGCGGGGAGTTTCGGGCTTAATACCGATATTTTAGCAACAAATCTAATAAATCTAACTATAGTGGTTGGTGTATTGATTTTTTTTGGAAAGGGAGTGTGTGCGAGTTGTTTATTTCAAGAATAGATTGGATCCATCCGGCTGCACTTTAGAATGTTTTTTATTTTAGGATAACTAAAAAAAGGTGCACGATCTCGACGAATTACTTCTGAATAACTTCAGAAATCATATGGAAGAACCATAGCATTTCGCGACTAATTGGGAAATTTACTTTGATTCTCTATAGACCAATAATACGAGACCATTAACACGGTTAAAGCTAAACTGCTTGAAGTCCAGGCAAAAGGGGTACTCTTTCTACAACTATATTAGTATTAGTATCGAAATGCTTTAAACGGGAAATAGCTAGTGTAGAATTTATCTGATATAGAACACTCATATCGATAAAAAGGTTTGAACTATTTACTATACTAGAGGGGCGCCCTGCCCTTTTTTCAATGCCGAATCGACGACCTATGTATAAAAAAAAGAAAAATTTTTTGGATTGGATTTGAAGAAAAAAAGGAATTCTAGCAATTTGCATTTTCCTTTTATTTAGTTAGTTTTTCTTAATGAAATTGAAATTATTAACTAACAGAGCAAACACAAACAAAGAAACAACTTTGCTGACCATGATGATTTTTATCTAGTCGGAAGAGTCCTCTTAATATTTTTCGAGTTTTATATAAATTTTGGTATATTGAAATACAAACAGAAAAGAGGGGATAGAGGATAGGCTCATTACATTATATAAAAAAAAAGATATGGAAATAACCATACCATAATTAATACATAGCAAAAAAGAAAAAAAAAGAGCGTGAGAGCCAAATGAATCGAAAGATTCTTGTTTGGTTCGGGAAGAGATCATAAAAGTTGTAAACTTAATAGCAAGATAATCCACTTTCATTAAAAGATTTATTAGATAATCGAAAACAGAGGATCCTAAGTACTATTCGAAATTCGGAAGAATTACGTAGAGGCACCCTTGAACAACTCGAAAAAGCTCGGCTTCGATTAGAGAAAGTCGAACTAGAGGCAGATGAGTATCGAATGAATGGATACTCTGAGATAGAACGAGAAAAAGAAAATTTGATTAATGCCACTTCTACTAGTTTGGAACAATTAGAAAAGTCTAAAAACGAAACCCTTTATTTTGAAAAACAAAGGGCGATGAATCAGGTCCGACAGCGAGTTTTCCAACAAGCTGTACAAGGAGCTCTAGGAACTCTGAATAGTTGTTTGAATACCGAGTTACATTTTCGTACGATTCGGGCTAATATAGGCATTCTCGGGGCCGTAGAATGGAAAAAATAATTAAATTTATTAGGCCTTGAACTTCTACTTTCGTTTAGAATTTAGGCATTATTTTTCCCCTTGCTTCCAAAAAAAAGATTCAAGAAACACTAATGGCAACCCTTCGAGTCGACGAAATTAATAAAATTCTCCGCGAACGTATTGAACAATATAATAGGAAAGTAGGGATTGAGAATATCGGTCGCGTAGTTCAAGTGGGGGATGGGATTGCTCGTATTATAGGTCTTGGTGAAATAATGTCAGGTGAATTAGTTGAATTTGCAGAAGGGACTAGAGGTATTGCTCTGAATTTGGAATCCAAAAATGTTGGGATTGTATTAATGGGCGATGGGTTGATGATACAAGAGGGAAGTTTTGTAAAAGCAACAGGAAGAATTGCTCAGATACCCGTGAGCGAGGCTTACTTGGGTCGTGTTATAAATGCTC